TGATTTCTCCTTAGAATAAAAGGCAATATATAATAGATAGTTAACTAATTTTAGTAAAAAAACTAGTTCTGTCGGTTGATTGTTAATACTATTCAGATAGTAAATAGCAACCTTAATGACTGATTATAATCTGGGTTCGATAAGCTTAAATAATTATTATTTAATAAATACTTTATAACTTTTTAGAATTAATTTTATTGAATTAAAGTATATTCCTCAGGATATTAAAAATTTCTTTTACAATAATCTCTATAATGTATAATAATCAATTTATACTAAATTATTTATCTACATATCTTATATTTTAATTGCTATGATTAACCAATCAAATAAAGTTTTAAATACCAATATTACAAAATTGGTAAATAAAACTTACCAATATGGCTTTTCAACAAATATTGAAAAAGATATTATTAAGAAAGGACTAAATGAACAAACGGTTACCTTGATTTCAAACAAGAAACAAGAACCAGAATTTTTACTAGAATTTCGTTTAAAGGCTTATAAAAAGTGGCAACAAATGTCAGAACCAGAGTGGGCTTACTTAAAGTTTCCGCAAATAAATTATCAAGACATTGTCTATTATTCGGCGCCAAAATCGAAGAAAAAACTACAAGACTTAAACGAAGTTGATCCCGAATTACTTCAGACTTTTGAAAAATTAGGAATTTCTTTAACTGAGCAAAAACGATTAGCAAATGTTGCGGTCGATGTCGTATTTGATAGTGTTTCAGTAGGAACAACATTTCAAGATGAGTTGAGTCAATATGGTATTATTTTCTCATCTATTTCCGAAGCTGTTCATGATTCACCAGAATTAATAAAAAAATACTTAGGTTCAATTGTACCAATTGGTGATAATTATTTTTCTGCCTTAAATTCGGCTGTCTTTACGGATGGATCGTTTTGTTATATCCCCGAAGATACGATTTGTCCACTAGATATTTCTACGTATTTCAGAATCAATGATGAGAATTCTGGTCAATTTGAAAGAACTCTACTAGTTGCCGAAAAAAATAGCCAAGTGAATTATTTAGAAGGGTGTACCGCTCCGCAATATGATACCAATCAGTTACATGCCGCTGTTGTTGAATTAATTGCATTAGAAAATGCAACAATTAAGTATTCTACAGTTCAAAATTGGTATTCAGGAAATGAATATGGAAAAGGTGGAATTTATAACTTTGTAACAAAACGTGGGTTATGTGCCGGAACGAATTCTAAAATCTCATGGACACAAGTTGAAACTGGTTCGGCTATCACATGGAAATATCCTAGTTGTGTATTAATGGGTGATGATTCAAAAGGTGAATTTTATTCCGTTGCATTAACAAATAATTACCAACAAGCAGATACTGGAACAAAAATGATGCACATTGGGAAAAATTCACGAAGTCGAATTATTTCGAAAGGTATTTCAGCTGGAAAATCAAAAAATAGTTACCGTGGATTTGTAAATGTCTTAAATAAAGCTCATGGGGCTCGTAATTATTCTCAATGTGATTCATTACTAATTGGTAATTTATCAAATGCAAATACATTCCCATTTATCTCTGTTCATAATTCAACAACAAAAATTGAACATGAAGCTTCAACGTCTAAAATTGGTGAAGAACAGATTTTTTACTTCTTACAGCGTGGTATTGAATTAGAAAAAGCTGTGGAATTAATGATAAGTGGATTTTGTCGTGAAATTTTCACAGAATTACCTCTTGAATTTGCTGCAGAAGCAGATAACTTATTAACTTTAAAATTAGAAGGAAGTGTTGGCTAATGGATTCAAATTTAACTCTTTTAGAAGTCAAAAATTTAAACGTTTCTATTGATGAAAATAAAATTTTGAGAGATTTTAACTTAAAAATAAATCAAGGTGAAATTCATGCAATTATGGGGCCGAATGGTTCTGGGAAGAGTACGTTTTCAAAAGTTCTAGCTGGACATCCAGCCTATTCAGTCTCAGATGGGGAAATTCTTTTCAAAGGATTAAGCATTTTAGATCTTGAACCTGAAGAAAGATCACATTTAGGAATTTTTTTAGCTTTCCAATATCCTATTGAAATTCCAGGTGTTAGTAATGAAGATTTTCTTCGCTTAGCTTATAACTCAAAACAGAAATTTTATAATAAACCAGAAGTTACACCCATTGAATTTTTCCAAATTATCAATGAGAAATTAGAATTAGTGAAAATGTCGCCTGTCTTTTTAAATCGAAATGTCAACGAAGGATTTTCGGGGGGTGAGAAAAAAAGAAATGAGATTTTACAAATGATTCTATTGGATTCAGAATTAGCAATTTTAGATGAAACAGATTCTGGCTTAGATATCGATGCGTTAAAAACCATTTCAACTGGAATCAATAATTTCATGAGTCCATCAAAAGGAATTTTATTGATTACTCATTATCAACGATTATTGGATTATATTAATCCAACTTATGTACACGTGATGCAAAAAGGACAAATTACTAAAACTGGATCAGCTGAGCTGGCGACAGAATTAGAAGTGAAAGGTTATGAATGGTTAAGTTAAAAAAAGCTTTTTTATAAATATATCCCTAAATCCCAATAAATTACTTTATAATCTCTCTTGTTCCTATATATTTTTTAATATTGGGTAATTTACTAAATTAGTTAAATTTTTTATACCCAGAAATGTTTGATTCAAATATGTTCACACTATTAGCGGAAGCAGAAGTTGGAAAACATTTTTACTGGAATCTTGCAGGATTTTTAGTACACGGTCAAGTTCTTGTAGTTATCTGGTTTGTATTCTTAGTATTATTACTATTTGCATTCTTAGGTAGTTCAAATGCAGAACGCATTCCACACGGTTTCCAAAACTTTATGGAAGCAGCTGTTGAGTTTGTAACTGACATTGCTAAAGATCAATTAGGTGAGAGTTTTTATAAAGAGTGGATTCCATTTATTGGTACTCTATTCTTCTTTATTTTTGGATGTAACTGGGCAGGGGCCATTATTCCTTGGAAATTAATTGAATTGCCAGAGGGCGAATTTGCCGCTCCAACAAATGATATTAATACAACCGTTGCATTAGCATTATTAACTTCACTTGCCTATTTCTATGCGGGTTTAAGTAAAAAAGGTCTTGGATATTTTAAACGTTATGTTCAACCAATTCCACTTCTTTTACCAATTAATATTCTAGAAGATTTTACAAAGCCGTTATCATTAAGTTTCCGATTATTCGGGAATGTTTTAGCTGATGAATTAACAATTACTGTATTAACTTCATTAGTTCCGTTGGTAATTCCTTTACCAATCATGTTATTAGGGATTTTTGCTGGTTCGGTACAAGCTTTAATTTTCTCAACATTAGCTGCTGCTTATATCGCAGAAGCTCTTGAATAAATTTTGACTGACCAAGATTAGATTTTTTAAAATAAATATATATATAACTTAAATTTTATTATGGATTCAATTATTTCTGCTGCTTCTGTTATTGCTGCTGGTTTAGCGATTGGTTTAGCTGCTATCGGCCCTGGTATTGGTCAAGGTAACGCTGCTGGTCAAGCTGTTGAAGGTATTGCTCGTCAACCAGAAGCAGAAAACAAAATTCGTGGTACATTATTATTAAGTTTAGCTTTCATGGAAGCCTTAACTATTTATGGTCTAGTTGTAGCATTAGCATTATTATTTGCTAACCCATTCAACGGCTAATTCTAAGACGTAAGAAATTCTTACATAAAAATAAAAACCTAATTAACAGGTTTTTATTCACCAAACTTTAATTCTATAGTATATAGATTTTATATGATTAATTTTTCAATTTTAATCTCAAGTTCAGAAATTAGTGGACCTGGTGGTTTATTTGATATAAATGCAACATTACCATTAGTAGCAATTCAATTTTTACTATTAATGATTCTTTTAAATGTAATTTTATATAATCCATTATTAACCATCATTGAAGAACGTAAAGAATACATTCTAACGAATCTTAGCGAAGCTTCAGAAGTATTAGCGGAAGCTAATAAACTAACAACACAATATGAACAAGAGTTAGAGGATGTCCGTAAACAAGCTCAATTAGAAATTACAAAATCACAAAAAATTCATAAAGAAATCTTAGAAGTAGAAGTAAATATTTCTCAAAAATATATTGATAATTTATTAGATACTATTACTAAAGATCTTTTTGCTAAAAAAGAAATTGCACTTAATAATTTAGATGAAATCGTTCAGTCATTAGCGACAGATATTGAAGCTAGATTAGCAATTTAAATTTTTTGTGAACTGTAATTTTTCTTTCTATAAGTGAACAGTTTAGATAAAAAATCGAAAACATGGAAAATTTTGATCAGATTTTTACATTACTTGCCAGTGAAGGCATTAGTTTAAATACCGATATTCTAGAAACAGGTTTAATTAATATCGTAGCATTGCTTGGGATATTAGTTTATACCGGTCGAGACTTTTTAGGATCATTATTAGAAGAACGAAGAACGACGATTGTAAAAGGTGTTCAAGATGCTGAAGATAGATTAAGCGAAGCTAAAAAACGTCTAGCTGAAGCTCAGAAGCAATTGAATCAAGCAAATATTGTAATCAGTGAAATTAAAAATGAAGCTGTAGCAACTAAAAAAACATTGTTAGAATCCGATGCATTCCAGGCTAAAAAGGACTTAACAGTTCGTTTTGACCGTGCATTAGCAACATTCCGTTCAAAAGAACGTCAAATTTTTGTTGAAATTAAGCAACAAATTATTTCTCTTGTATTACAACGAACATTAAGTCGTGTACAAGAAACGTTTAAATCAGAGGAACGTTCGAGTGCTCTAATTAATGAGACTATTGATAAATTAAAAGGAGATTTATTATGAGTGGTAATCCCTTAACATCGAAAATTGCAGCTCCTTATGCACGTGCTTTATTTGACTTTTCTGTTGAAAAAAACATCATGCATCAAATTACAGCAGATTTTCAAAACTTAGATATCTTTCTTGAGGAAACTCCAGAATTATTAGAATATCTAACTAATCCTATTGTAAAACAAGAAGTAAAAAGTGGGATTTTAACAAAAACATTAAAATCACAACTTAATACTGAGACTTTTAATTTCTTAATGGTTTTAGTAGAACGTGACCGAATTAATTTATTAACGTCAGTTATTGATAGTTACTTAGAATTAATTTATCAAACGGCTTCTATTAAAATGATTGAGGTTTCAACAGCATCTGCGTTTACAAATCTACAAAAAGATACGCTGATTCAAAAATTAAAAGAATTAACGAATGCTCGAGAAATTCGATTAGTAATTAATGTTGACACTAGTTTAATTGGTGGTTTCTTAATTAAAACAGACTCAAAAGTCATTGATTTTACAGTTAAGAATCAATTACAAAAATTAGCAAAACATTTAGATACTGTGTTAGAAATTTAACGCAAACAAACTTTATTAACTTTTTATATCTTAAAAAATAATACAATGATAAATATTCGTCCAGACGAAATTAGTAGTATTATCCGTGAACAAATTGAACAATATGATCAAGATGTTAAGGTAGATAATATTGGTACTGTCTTACAAGTTGGTGATGGTATTGCCCGCGTTTATGGTCTTGATCAAGTAATGAGTGGAGAACTTTTAGAATTTGAAGACAAAACTATTGGTATTGCTTTAAATTTAGAAAACGACAACGTTGGTGTTGTATTAATGGGTACTGGCCGTCAAATTTTAGAAGGTAGTACTGTTAAATCAACAGGTCAAATTTCTCAAATTCCTGTTGGTGACGCTTTCTTAGGACGTGTTGTAAATGCGTTAGGTTTACCAATTGATGGTAAAGGCGAAATCGAATCAACAGACACTCAATTACTTGAAGCAATGGCTCCAGGTATTATTAGTCGTAAATCGGTTTGTGAACCATTACAAACTGGTATTACATCAATTGATGCAATGATTCCAATTGGTCGTGGTCAACGAGAATTAATCATTGGTGATCGTCAAACAGGTAAAACTGCAATTGCAGTTGATACAATCATTAACCAAGCAACAGAAGATGTTGTATGTGTTTATGTTGGTGTTGGTCAAAAAGCTTCAACAATTGCTCAAGTAGTAAATGTTCTTGAAGAAAAAGGCGCAATGGCTTATACAATTATTGTAGCAGCAAGTGCGAATGATCCAGCAACATTACAATATATTGCTCCATATGCTGGTGCAGCATTAGCAGAGTACTTCATGTACAATGGTAAAGCAACGTTAGTTATCTATGATGATTTAACAAAACAAGCAATGGCGTACCGTCAAATGTCATTATTATTACGTCGTCCTCCAGGACGTGAAGCGTACCCTGGTGATGTATTCTACTTACACTCACGTTTATTAGAACGTGCTGCTAAATTAAGTGATGCATTAGGTGGTGGTAGTATGACTGCACTTCCAGTTATTGAAACACAAGCTAGTGATGTTTCAGCTTATATTCCTACCAATGTAATTTCAATTACTGATGGTCAAATCTTCTTATCGAACGATTTATTCAACTCAGGAATTCGACCTGCAATTAACGTTGGTATTTCAGTATCACGTGTAGGTTCAGCAGCTCAAACAAAAGCAATGAAAAAAGTTGCAGGTAAATTAAAATTAGAATTAGCGCAATTTGCTGAGTTAGAAGCTTTCTCACAATTCGCATCTGATTTAGATGACGCAACACAAAAACAATTAGCTCGTGGAACACGATTACGTGAACTTTTAAAACAACCACAAAATTCACCATTATCTGTTGCTCAACAAGTTGCATTAATTTACACAGGTATTAATGGATTCTTAGATGATGTAGAAGTTGCAGAGGTAAAAGCTTATTGTGCAAGTTTAATTTCATATTTAACTACATCACAAAAGCCTTACTTAAACATTGTTACATCAACAAACCAATTCACAGATGAAGCAGAAGCATCTTTAAAAGAAGCAATTGCAGAATCAAAAGATTTATTTATGAAAAATAAATAATAAATAATATTTTTCATTCTTATTACGTTTTTAGTAATAAGAATGAAAACTTTTTCAACAGTCGTTTTATTTCGTTGTCATTGGAGGAATAGTATATTGCTCAACTAGATTACGGAATTCATCACCATCTAAGGTTTCGGCATCTAATAAACGTTCTACAATTAAATCAATAATTACACGGTTATCACGAACAATTCGAGTAGCTAATTGCTCACAGTGGTTTACAATTCTACAAACTTCGGCATCAATACGATTTGACATTTCACCTTTGAAAAGTAATTCGTTGTTATCGTTTTCTAATGCAATTGGTCCAAGAATTGACATACCGTAACGTGTTACCATTTGTCGTGCAACGCGTGTTACTTGTTGTAAATCACTACTTGCTCCAGTTGTTACTTCTGTTTCACCAAAAATAACACGTTCTGCTACTCGGCCACCTAATGTTGTAGTGATTCGTGCTAATAATTGTGCACGCGAAATTAACATTTGATCTTCATCTGGTGCGAACCAAGTTAATCCTTTGGCACTTCCACGTGGGATTAAAGTTACTTTTTCTACAGCATCGTGGTTTTGTAATAAAGATCCAACAATCGCATGACCAACTTCGTGGTAAGCAATTAACTTTTTGTTTTTAGTATCTTCCATAGCTGAACCAGCAATACCACCAATAATTCGATCAACCGCTTCGTTAACTTCATTTTTCGTGATTGAATCTTTTTTATAACGAGTTGCTAGAATAGCTGATTCATTTAATAAATTTGCTAAGTCAGCACCAGAAAAACCTGGTGTTCGGTTTGCAATTTGGATTAATGAAACATCTTTATCTAAAGGTTTATTTCGCGCATGAACTTTTAAAATTCCAAGTCTTCCTAATCGATCCGGTAATCCAACAGTAATTTGTCGATCAAAACGTCCTGGACGTAATAACGCTGAATCTAAAATATCTACTCGGTTTGTAGCTCCAACTACAATAACACCTTTATTTTCTTTAAAACCATCCATTTCAGTTAATAATTGGTTTAAAGTTTGTTCACGCTCATCATTACCACCACCAATACCAGCTCCACGCTCACGACCTACTGCATCGATTTCATCAATAAATACGATACATGGTGTATTTTCTGAAGCCTTCTTGAATAAATCACGAATTCGCGCTGCACCAATACCAATAAACATTTCTACAAACTCAGAACCTGCAACATTGTAGAATGGTACATTTGCTTCGCTTGCAATAGCTTTTGCTAATAATGTTTTTCCAGTCCCTGGAGGGCCTACTAATAAAACACCTTTTGGAATCTTCGCACCAACTAATGTGTAACGTTCTGGTTCACGTAAGAATGAAACAATTTCTTCAAATTCTGCTTTTGCTTCATCAATTCCAGCAATATCATCAAATGAAATACCTGTTTCTGGACGTTGATCAAAACGAGCAGTTGATTTTCCTAAATTCATTGGAGACATTCCATTATTTTGTGGGAAGTTTTCTGAATTTTGGAAGAAAAAGATTAAACCAGCAATAAAAACTAATGGTAAAATTAAGTTACTAGCAATGGTAACTAAAAGACTTTTCTGCGGAAGTGGGTGAGCATCAAAATCAATATTATATTCTTTTAACTTTTGGATTAATTGTGATGCACCAACCGGAATTTCAACACGGATAGCTTGTGGACGATTACCTAATTCAGGGCTAGATGCTAAAACAATTGCATTTCTATTGTTATCATATAAATCAACTTGTTTTACCCAACCAAGTTCTAAATACTCTAAGAATCTTCCATATGTCATTCTTGAACCACTTGAAGCAACAACTTCTGTTTTTGCTGAACCTTTATCAACTTCTAAAATATTGTCTACATCTACAACTTGAATACCTAAAAAAATACAAGCTGCGGCAAACAAACCGATAAGAATCTTTTGGATTGTATCACGATTCATTAATTTATTTCCTTATTACTTTATAATTTGTTTATTTTTACTTATTATTATAACAGATAGACTAACTTGAAACCAACTTTTTCGAAATTTTTTAATTTTTATTAAAAACTAAATTGCTATACTTGATTTATTTTACTATTATTTTCTCGTTTCTATTGTTGTACTAAAAATTTTTGTTTATGACGAATTTACCCCAAATTGGAAAAATGGCTCCAAATTTTTTAACTGTTGGAATTTACAAAAATAGATTAGGAAAAATTCGATTATCCGACTATCATGGCAAAAAATATGTTCTTTTAGTCTTTTACCCAGCAAATTTTACTTCGGTTTCGCCTACAGAATTAATCGAGTTAAGCAATCGGATTAATGATTTTCAACAGTTATCCACTCAGATCTTAGCAATTTCAACGGATAGTCCTTTTTCACATTTGCAATATTTATTAGCAAATCGTAGCCAAGGTGGAGTAGGGAAGTTAAACTATCCATTAGTTTCGGATTTAAATCAAACAATCACCAAAAAATATCATTTATTAACAAATGATGGCCTTTCATTCCCTGGGATATTTATTATTGACAAGGAAGGAATTATCCAATACTATACAGTTAATAATTTATTATGTGGAAGAAATATAGATGAATTGCTAAGAGTTCTCAAATCAATTCAGTATATCCAAGAAAATCCTGGTCAGGCATGTCCTGTAGATTGGAGAAATGGTGATCAAATTTTATATTCTCATCCTTTGAAATCAAAAGCTTATTTTAAAAAATTGTATCTTAACAAGTCGAAATAAAATTTTATGCCAAAATTAAAAACACGAAAAGCAGCAGCAAAACGATACAAAATTACTGGAACAAATAATTTTTTACGTCGTCATGCTTATAAAGGTCATTTGTTAATGAAAAAATCTAACAAACAAAAACGAAAATTGTCACAAGTTTTATGTGTCAGTAAAAATGATAAAGCGCCGATTAAATTAATGTTACCTTATTAGATTATTAACATACTAACAATAAAATACAAATGGTAAGAGTCAAACGTGGAAATGTAGCTCGTAAACGTCGAAAAAAAATCCTAGCACTTGCAAGTGGATATCGCGGTGCGCATTCTGTTTTATTCAGAGTTGCAAACCAACAAGTTATGAAAGCTTTACGCTATTCATATATTGGTCGCAAGCAAAAGAAACGAATTTTCAGAAAAATTTGGATTCGTCGAATTAATGCAGCTTCAAGAGCAAATGGAATTACATATAGTCAGGTTATTAATAAATTTAAAAAATCAAATATTGATTTAAACCGTAAAATGTTATCACAAATTGCTATTTTAGATAGTTCAACATTCCAATCTTTATTAACTACTATTAAATAAATCTCAACTAATTTAAATTACTCTTTATTCTCGAGGGAAATTTAAATTACAAATTTACTAATATTCTTTTGTTTATGACTTTAAATAATGATTTCGAAAAATTAATTGAAAATTTACCCGTTTTTCTACAACCAACTCTTAGAAACCATTCTTATCATGACCAAATGGTAGAAATTATTCTTGATTTAGGCCGACGTCCCGAGGCACGTTTTACCTATGGTCCAGAATATTTATCACAAAAAATTATTTCATGGCAAGATATTGATTTTGTTACTAAACATTTAAGTAAATTCAGTAATGAAAACCGTGCGGGTATTCAACGGACGCTACATCGAATCAGTTGTATTCGAAATCGACAATTTTTAATAAATGGGTTAACTTGTAGAATTGGGCGTTCTATATTTGGGACTGTTTCAGTCATTCGAGATTTATTAGAGTCTGAAAAATCAATTCTAATTTTAGGAAAACCTGGCGTTGGTAAAACAACTATTATTCGTGAGATTGGGAGGGTTTTAGCGAATGAAATGGAAAAAAGAGTTGTTATTATTGATACATCTAATGAAATTGGTGGTGATAGTGATATTACTCATTCTGGAATTGGACGTGCTAGGCGAATGCAAGTTCCAAAAACAGAATTACAGCATCAAGTGATGATCGAAGCTGTTGAAAATCATATGCCCCAAGTAATTATTATCGATGAAATTGGAACAGAATTAGAAGTATTAGCAGCTCGAACAATTGCGGAAAAAGGTGTCCAATTGATTGGAACAACACATGGAAATTGTTTGGAAAATTTGATTAAAAATCCACCATTATCTGATTTAATTGGCGGGATTCAATATGTTACTCTAAGTGATGATGAAGCCAAACGACGGGGAACTCAAAAAAGTATTCTCGAACGTAAAGCATATCCAGCATTTGAAATCATTATTGAAATTAATGATCCAAATATTTGGACTATCCACGAAAATGTCGCAACCTCTGCTGATCTATTTCTACGGAAAGATTCATTAATTTGTCAGACACGAAAAGTAAAATTAGATGAAACCATTCAGATCCAGTGTGAAAATTTTTCCTCATCTCAAAACTCATTACTTCAGAACCCTTCCACAGTGGATGATTGTCAATTAACAATTACAAAATATTGGACCCAATTTAATTCTTTGAAAACCAATAGACTACTTCATGAATTTAAAAAAACTTTAGTTATTTATTCGTATTCAATTTCGAAAAATCTCTTAAAAGAAATTTTTTTAAAGGCCAATGTGAAATTTACATTAACAAATGATTTACAAAAAGCTAGTGTTATTATTGGTTTGACAAAACATTTACAACAAAATCCAAACTTGAATCAATTTGCGACGGAAAAAAAAATTCCCGTCTATTCATTTGATCAAGTTAGTATATATCAACTAACGAAATTTATTAAAGTTATAACTTAGTGAAAGCTAGCTGTTATGACTTTAAAATTTTTTATTATTTTATTGTTTTTTTTATTTTGTGAATCAAATCATTCCAATTTTATAAAAATTAGTAGAACAAAGAAAAAATATATTTACTTGTACATTATAAAAATTACAAGGTTTAAAACTATAACGAGAAGAATAAGATTACCATTGCTAAAGCAATGGTAATCTGTCAGAATTTTGTTTTTCAATTGGTACGGTCCTGAGATATTTTTTAAATTATTGTATCGCTAATTTATTTGTGCATTTAGTTGGAAAGCAACAGAAAAATACACTAAAATTCCCATAACAGTTACAATATCAAAAAAGCGTTGTGCTGAACCAGGAGAACCTAGTAAATCACTATTATTTGCAAAACTTGATAAACCAATTGAATCACGTGGAATTCGTATAAGAATAATGACAATTAAAAATAAACTTGTCGACATTCCAAAAATTGTTAACATAACTTTAATTGGTTAAAAAATAAGAAATTATTCTTCAATTTCGAAGATTTCTTTAAAGATTTTTGCTACTTTATTACCTTCGTCAATTGCTTCTAAAGGATCTTTACGTAATCGGTGACGTAAACATAATACAATAATAGCTGCAATATCATCAACTGTTACTTTATCACGTTTATCATACGCTGCATGTGCTTGTGCCGCACGTGTTGTTACAATATCTCCACGTAAACCATCTACGTCAAGTCGACTACATACTTCTGAAATTTTAATACGTAAGTCGTAATCAATTTGAACACTTGGTAATAATTGTTGAGCTGAAACAATACGATCACGTAATTCTTGTTGTTGTTCTTCATATTTATCGATCCAAACCATAGGTGTTTGGTCAAAAGCAGTTCTTTCTTCTACAACTTTTACACGTAATGTTGGATCTTTTACTGTGCGGATTTCAGCCTGCATTCCAAATCGATCTAATAATTGTGGTCGTAATTCACCTTCTTCTGGGTTTCCAGATCCAACAAGAACGAATCGTGCTGGGTGGCGAATCGAAATACCCTCTCGTTCAACAGTATTCCAACCAGAAGCTGCCGAATCTAATAGAATATCTACTAAATGATCATCTAATAAATTAACTTCATCTACATAAAGAATACCACGGTTAGCTTTTGCTAATAAACCAGGTTCAAAGGCTTTAACACCTTCTGTTAATGCTTTTTCAATATCAATTGTTCCACATACTCGATCTTCTGTAGCTCCCAATGGTAAATCGATCATTGGAATCTTGATGAAATCTGTTTTAATTGAGTCAGCGTCACTTTGAATTTGTGATTTTACTTCACTACTCATTAATTCCAAGTTCGTTGGATGAGAGTTAAATGGATCGTCTGCAACAATTTCGATTTCAGGAAGTAAATCTGCAATTGCTCGAATTGTTGTTGACTTACCTGTACCACGATCACCCATAATTAAAACACCACCGATTTTAGGATCAATAACGTTTAATTGTAAAGCAAGTTTCATTTCATCTTGACCAACAATTGCTGTAAATGGGAAAACTGGAGTTGCAGTGATTTCTTTTGAATTTTCTTGTACCATAATTTTAAAACTATATTATTAAATATTAAACTTTTGCATTTTAAATCATTAACGAAAGATGTTATGATTTATTACTCATAAAGTGAAGTTCCTAAACTAATTGCTAAAACTGATGCTAATAAAGCAATAAATAATGCTGTGTAAACTTGTGAATCAGAAATCATAAAAACTCCTAATGGTGAAAAATAAATCAGCGTAATTCTAAAAAAAACTTAGTGTTAGATTATAACAAAAACATTTCTATTCAAATATATATGTAATTATAAATTAAATTAATAAAAATAGATATAAGTTTTATTACCAACTAGATTTTGTAACACCTGGTAATAAACATTGGTGTGCCATTTCACGAACAACATGACGTGATAATCCAAAATCACGGAAAACTCCACGTGGACGTCCTGTTTTCCAACAACGATTACGGATTCGTGTTTTGGCACTGTTACGTGGTAACTGTTGAATTTTTGAATGAAGTTCCATTTTTTTACTATAATTTACTTCATTTTTATACTCATTTAGTAAATTTGCTCGTTTTTGAGAATATTTCTTTTCTAGACGAATGCGCTTTTTTTCGCGCTCGATCATACTTTTTTTTGCCATAGTGATTTTTTTAGTTAATAATTTAGTTAAAGGTTTCAAAATTTTATAAAATTATCGAAAACTTTATTTAAAAAAAAGAATTTGGGACATTGTATCCATTTTTAAAACATGATAAAGAACTTAGATCAACAATTATTTTTCCAATTTTTTAAAAAGAGATACACGAATTTATTATAAATTTGCTTGTTGAATCTACTTGACTGTCAAATATCAAGCTTACTTTTAAGTTTTTAAAAAGTCAAGAAACTATTCTTGAATTGAAGTTCTTTTTTAAAGTTTTTACGCTTCTACGAGCTTAAATCTACTACTAAAATTTAATAATAATATGATTTATATTATTATTAAATAAACGATTATTCGCCTTGTACTTTCAATAAGACAAAACCTAAAGAAAGACCGAATAAAGTCATTCCAAAGCAAATACCTGCTGTTGTAACAATTTCTGGACTTGCATACGGAAAAATTAATCTGATTAATTCCATAATATTCTATAAAGAATTTAAATAATTAAAAACCATTTCGAGCCCAAACAGTTAATGCTAATGAGAATGTAAACATTGTCATTAAACCGGCCCAACCTAGACTGATAATATCCATAAGATATATATATATTTAATGTGTGTGATTTTTATAATTTGGAAAAACGAATGTGTTTTCCCAAATTATTTCTTATATTATTATTATTATACAATACCGTTTGCCCAATCTACATCAACATTTTCAATAATTAATGATGAATTATAGATTTGTAAAATAATTAATAAAAAAACTAGGAATGCTGCCATTACTACACCCATAATTGGAGTAGTACCCCAACCTGGTGCAACCTTACCATATTCAGCATTTAAGGGACGTAAAATTTCACCTAATCTTGTTCGTAATGCCATATTTAAATTTTAATAAGTTAATTTTTCTATTATATGATATATAATATTAAGACGTTAATCCTAATCAATATATATATCATGGAAACAGCAACTATTATCGTTATTTTTGTATCAAGTTTACTTCTAGGAATTACTGCATATTCTATCTACACCGCGTTTGGACCTACATCTAAAAATTTACGTGATCCATTCGAAGAACATGAAGACTAGAGAATAAAACCAAATAAATTGGTTTTATTATTTTCTAATAATTCGTGGTGTATCTCGGAAGAATACAGCAAAGAAGATTACCATTAAAGTACCAATAAGTAAAAATGTATAAACTAAAGCTTCCATTGTTTATGATCCTATAAAAATATGAAGAAATTTAAAACTTTGACTATGCGTAGAAATTAAACAGCGCCTTGTTTCTTAGTTGATTTATCACCTAATTTTTGGAAAGCACCAAATTCAACTTGTTCTGTAACCTCAGCACCAATACCAGTGAATACATCACGGAAGATTGTACGACCACCATGCCATAAGTGTCCAAAGAAGAATAATAAAGCAAAGTTTGCGTGACCAAAAGTATACCAACCACGTGGACTACTTCTGAATACACCATCTGATGATAAACTTGTTCTATCAAATTCGAAAACTTCTCCTAATTGAGCTTTACGTGCAAATTTCTTAACTGTTGGTGCATCTTTAAATGTTTGACCATTTAATTTACCACCGTAGAAATCAACAGTTACACCTACTTGCTCAATACTATATTTAGATTCCGCACGACGGAAAGGAATATCTGCACGGATAATACCATCTTTATCTACTAAAATCACAGGGAATGTTTCGAAGAAAGCAGGCATACGTCTTACAGTTAATTCACGACCTTCTTTATCACGGAAAATTGGATGACCTAACCAAGCTTCAGCTACACCGTCACCTTTGTTCATTGGACCAGCACGGAATAAACCACCTTTTGCAGGGTTGTTTCCAATGTAATCGTAGAATGCTAATTTATCTGGAATTCGTGACCATGCTTGACTTTCAGATAAACCTTCACTAACTGAAGTTTCAACTTGACGTTCAATTTCTTGTTGGAAATATCCGCTATCCCATTGGTAACGAGTTGGTCCGAATAATTCAATTGGTGTTGCAGCTGCACCATACCACATTGTACCTGATGTTACAAATGCAGCGAAGAAAACTGCGGCAATACTACTTGATAATACAGTTTCAATGTTACCCATACGTAATGCACGGTATAAACGTTGTGGAGGACGAACAGTTAAGTGGAAAACACCCGCAAAAATACCGAAAATACCAGCTGCAATGTGGTGAGCAGCGATACCACCAGGATTGAATGGGTTAAATCCATCTGCACCCCAAGATGGAGCTACAGGTTGTACTTTTCCTGTGATTCCGTAAGCATCTGAAACCCAGATACCAGGGCCGAATAAACCAGTAACGTGGAATGCTCCAAAACCGAAACATGCTAGTCCTGATAAGAATAAGTGAATACCGAAGATTTTTGGTAAATCTAAAGCTGGTTCACCAGTACGTGGATCACGGAATAATTCTAAATCCCAGTAAACCCAGTGCCAAATAGCAGCTAAGAAACACATACCTGATAAAATGATGTGCGATAATGCTACACCTTCAAAACTCCAAATACCAGGATTTGAAACGCTTTCACCAGTAATACTCCATCCACCCCAAGAATCAGTAATTCCTAAACGAGTCATAAACGGCATAACGAACATGCCTTGACGCCACATTGGATTTAAAACAGGATCAGAAGGATCAAACACAGCTAATTCATAAAGTGCCATTGATCCAGCCCAACCAGCAACTAAAGCTGTATGCATTAAATGTACTGCAATTAATCTTCCAGGATCATTTAAAACAACAGTGTGAACACGATACCATGGTAATGCCATAGTAATACATTCCTCAAATATAAATAATGGTTTTTGACTTTCTTACAACTAAACTAAACAAAGATTAGCTATTATATTATTATAAGTAAAGATTAAAAAAATTACTCAACTTTAATTAAAATGATAAATTCAAAATTTCTTTTTCTTAGGGAAAAATGAAATGCCAAAAAATATTCACTAAAAATGAATAGAATAAACTCTTCATTATAATTTTATTTAATACGCTTCAGACGGGACTGACGAGACTCGAACTCGCAACTTCTGCCGTGACAGGGCAGTGCTCTAACCAATTGAACTACAATCCCAATGTTTTATGTTTTTTCATTGTCTATGATAAATCAATTCAATTAAAATGTCAATTTTTTCAATGATACTTTATTGAACAAAGGAGAAACAGGGATTCGAACCCTGGGTACAATATATTGCACGATAGATTAGCAATCTATTGCTTTCGACCACTCAGCCATTTCTCCTAAATTAAATCTTTCATAAACGATAGAAGTAATAGATGGCTCTGGTGGGATTTGAACCTACGACCTGAGGCTTATGAATCCCCCGCTCTAACCACTGAGCTACAGAGCCTTATACTATTCTTACTAATCTTAGTATAGCATAATTTTATTTGAAATTCCAAATGTATTCACAAATTAGTTTATTTAAAGTTTTAATGTCCGTCATTTCTCCAGAATAACCTTGAAATAAATTTATAATTATTATATATAACAGTATAATAATGATATATTTAATAATATTATAAAACGAGATTATGAGTGACTTTTGGAATAATATATCACGTTATCCAAGATTTTTTATTAGTAGTGTCCTTGGGTTAGCATTAGTTATAATTGCCCCATTTCGGAATTTATTTAAAATTCCTAAGTTACGAGGTATTTTGATAGTTGGAATTTTTCTAGTAATTGGACTACTATACCTTATCTTAAAAAGTATGGTTGGCATGTAATCGAGAATTCAACACTAAATTTTATCGCTTATTGGACCGGGTTGGATTCGAACCAACGTAACATTACTGTAACGGATTTACAATCCGTCTCCTTTAACCACTCGGACACCGATCCTATGTTAAAATATATAATAACACATTTAGAAATTAAATGTCAATCTTTAAATAATTTTTACTTCAAAATAGTATGGATTATTTAATTATTTATAATCCATACTTGGTACTAAGTTGAAGTCGATGGTACAATCAAAAGGTTACTTAGGGTACTCGCACCAATTAACGAGGCTTTGGAGTATATCGGTCATTTTTATCATAATCTTCAAATTTTGTTAAATATTCATTAAATAAGAGTTGGATATTCCCAATGGGACCATTTCGTTGTTTAGCAATTGAAAGATCAATAATTGTCGAACCGGGCGTTAGATTTGTGATTGGATTTTGTTTATTTTTATATAACATTAGGACAAGATCTGCATCTTGTTCAATCGAACCACTATCACGTAAATCTGATAACATGGGTTTTGGATCAATTCTACCATCAATCGTCCTACTTAATTGAGATAATGCAATGATTGGCACATCAAATTCACGAGCAATATTTTTTAATTCTCGAGTAATTAAGGAAATTTCTTGGGAACGATTCATATTTTTTGAAACTGGTTCATGCATTAACTGTAAATAATCAATAACTACTAAACCAATTTGTGAATAAATGTTAGAAAAATCTTTTAGTACTTTTCGAATATCAGAAGAATTTAATTGAGGTGTATCGTATAAATGTATAGGAATTTTTCCTAAAATTCTCATAACTAAATCAATTTTTTTCCAATCTTCCTTATTTAATAAACCTGTTTTAAATTTTGTTTGATCAAGGCGTGTTTCCATTGAAAGAAGACGATACATTAATTGTTGTGCGGACATTTCTAAACTGAAAAAGAGTACGGGTAAACGAGTTTTTTTTAAAACATTTAATGAAATGTTTAAGCCAAAAGATGTTTTACCAACAGACGGCCTTCCAGCAATAATAATAAGCTCAGATTTTTGAAACCCATCTGTATAAGAATCAAGTGCACTAAATCCTGACGGTGTTCCCGATAATTGACCAGGTTTGCGTACTTTTTCCCATAAATCATCAATAATTAATCGTAACAATTCTGCACTATTAAAATCTTTCTTTTTTACCTGAAGGTCTTTCGTAAGTTTTTGAATTTCAGACTCAAGACTTAGTAATTGTTCATAAATGGAAAAATTCATAACAAATCCATTATCAACAGTTTTTAAACCAATTTTAATAAGACACCGACGAATATATTTTTGTTTTACTAAACGGACATAATCCATTAAGTAAACAAGAGTTGGAATTTCTTTAAGGAGTTCACTAATAACTTGTAATCCACCAACCTCATTTATTAGACCATGACATTGGATATAATCCGTGGTCGTTAAAAAATCAATGGATAAGTTTTCGTTATACATATTGATAAATGTTTCATACAATCGCTGATGGTTTTTAAAATAAAAAGCATCAATTGGTAAATGCTCCATAATAACTTCAAGCGTTTGGAAGGATGTATCACAATTCACTAATATGCAAGTTAATAATGTTTTTTCAAGTGTAAAACTATGAGGTAATTGGGCTGTGAAGTTTAATATATTATTTTGCTCATCATAAATGAAAAGTGATCTAGTCTCATTTTCTGACTGCGCACGTTTTTTTATTTTTAAATAATCATCGTTATTTTTTTGATTAGTTAAATTTTGGTTTTTCATTTTGAATTTTTATATCGCAATTTTTACTAGTAACAAGTAATCTTGTAATTTTTCTTGATTATTTCTAATATTGCCTATATTAATATAGCACCCTTAGTTCAGTTGGTAGAACGCTAGTCTCCAAAATTAGATGTCGTGGGTTCAAGTCCTACAGGGTGCGTCGCTCTTTTAAAAAGAGGTTATACTTCATCAATTCATACAATGAAATAGAATTTTAAAAGTTAAAAGATTTTATCTACTGAGATTATAAATATTGTACCGCAGTCTTAAAATTTTAACAAATTATAATCTAAAATTTTTAAATATCTTTCTTAAATTATATTACTACATTCTTATGGCTAAAAAAATTACTGCATTAATTAAACTTGCTTTGCCAGCTGGGAAAGCAACACCAGCACCTCCAGTTGGACCAGCATTAGGTCAACATGGTGTTAATATTGCAGCATTTTGTAAAGAATACAATGCGAAAACAAATGACAAAGCAGGTCTAATTATTCCGGTTGAAATTTCAGTTTATGAAGATAGAAGCTATACATTTGTTCTAAAAACACCTCCTGCATCTGTTTTATTGGTGAATGCCGCTAGCATTAAAAAAGGATCTTCTAAACCAAACTCAATCAACGTTGGGTCAATCACAAAAGCACAACTAGAAGAAATTGCTAATATCAAACTACCAGATTTAAATACAACTAAACTGGAAAGTGCAATGAAGATTGTTGAAGGAACTGCCCGAAATATGGGAATTTCCATTGTAGATTAAATTAAATTTAAAGAAATTTTTAGTGGAGAAAGTTATGCGAAAATTATCGCGACGTCACAAAGAAAATGTTGAAAAAACTAAAAATAAGATTTACTTAGATTTAGATGAAGCAATTCAAGTTCTACAAGAAACAGCAACAGCTAAATTTGTAGAAAGTGTAGAATTACACGCCAATTTAAATATTGATCCAAAATATGCGGATCAACAATTGCGAACAACCGTAACGTTACCACATGGTGTTGGTAAACAAATTAGAATTGCGGTTTTAACAAATGAAGAAAATTACGATGAAGCAACAAAAGCTGGAGCTGATATCGTTGGTAATGATGAATTAATTGAAGACATTACAAAAGGTACACTTAATTTTGACTTATTAATTGCAACTCCAAATATGATGCCAAAATTGGCAAAACTTGGACGAGTATTAGGTCCAAAAGGGTTAATGCCTTCACCAAAATCTGGAACTGTAAGTAGTACTTTAACTGCAACGTTAACCGATTTTAAGAAAGGTAAATTTGAATATAAAGCTGATAAAACAGGAATTGTTCACGTAACCTTTGGAAAAGCAGATTTCACTGCAATTCAATTAAGTGAAAATTTACAAGCTTTATATGCTTCAATTGAAAAAAATCGACCTTCGGGTGTAAAAGGAAAGTATTTTAAAACTTTATCTATTTGCAGCACAATGGGTCCATCTATAAAATTAGATCCTAATACTTTTGAATAAGTATTTCTAAATTATAGTTCTAGTAACTTGACGAGTTCAATATACAATATATTTTAAAAATTATTATGTCAGAAAAAATTACTCAAATCGTTGAAGAATTAAAAACTTTAACTTTATTAGAAGCATCAGAATTAGTATCACAAATCGAAGAAACATTTGGTGTAGACGCATCAGCTGCTGCTGGTGGTGGAATGGTTATGGCTGCAGCTGCAGGTCCAGCAGAAGAAGTTGAAGAAAAAACTGAATTTGACTTAATGCTAGATGAAGTACCAGCAGATAAGAAAATTGCTGTATTAAAAGTTGTTCGTTCTATCACGGGTCTTGGCTTAAAAGAAGCTAAAGAATTAGTAGAATCAGCACCAAAATTAGTTCAAGAAGGTATCGCAAAAGATGCTGCTGAAGAAGCACAAAAACAAATCACTGATGCTGGTGGTAAAGCTTCATTAAAATAGTTTAAGACCAGAACTGGTTTTTAAAAACAAAATTATATTAACTATTCTTGAAAATTCCTCAATTAGTACGAGGAATTCTCAAGAATATTTCCAATGAATTCATGAGGGTAGTTTGGCTTGAAGGAATGGTTTCAAAAGTATTCGCACATTTTTTGTGAAAATGGTCTACAATATAGAAATGAAAACTCATACGAAACAGAGATCAACCTTTTCAAATTCCTGTTTCTATGCTTATGAGAGTTTCATAGATTTTTGTCTCCCAATAAGGAGAAATATTAATGGCAATAAGCTCAACAGATCTTCAGGAAAAAAATTTTGAAGTTTTTATCGATAAAGATGCAGTCGAAACGAGTTTCGCGAAATGGGCCCAACCAGGTCATTTTTCTCGAACTTTAGCAAAAGGTCCAAAAACAACTACTTGGATTTGGAACTTACATGCTGACGCGCATGATTTCGATACTCAAACTAATTCCTTAGAAGAAGTTTCTCGAAAAATTTTCAGTGCACATTTCGGACAATTAGCAATTATTTTCTTATGGATTAGTGGGATGCACTTCCATGGTGCATACTTCTCTAATTATTCAGCTTGGTTAAATGATCCTGTAAATATCAAACAGAGTTCTCAAGTTGTTTGGCCAATTGTTGGTCAAGAAATTTTAAATGGTGATGTAGGTGGTAACTTCCAAGGTGTTCAAACAACTTCTGGTTGGTTCCAGATGTGGCGTGCGGAAGGTATTACTAGTGAAGTGGAATTATATTGGATTGCAATTGGTGGACTTGCTATGTCAGCAATTATGCTATTTGCAGGTTGGTTCCATTACCACAAAGCTGCACCTAGATTAGAATGGTTCCAAAATGCGGAATCAATGATGAACCACCACTTAGCTGGTTTATTAGGCTTAGGATGTTTATCTTGGTCTGGTCATCAAATTCATATCGCTTTACCAATTAACAAATTGTTAGATGCTGGTGTGTCACCACAGGAAATTCCGTTACCTCACGAATTTTTAATTAATCGTGAATTAATGAGCCAATTATATCCTAGTTTTTCAAAAGGATTAGCTCCTTTCTTTGGCGGTCACTGGGGTGAATATTCTGATTTCTTAACATTTAAAGGTGGTTTAAACCCTGTAACAGGCGGATTATGGTTAAGTGATATTGCTCACCACCATTTAGCTTTAGCAGTTTTATTCATCTTTGCTGGTCACATGTACCGTACAAACTGGGGTATTGGACACAGTATGAAAGAAATTTTAGAAGCTCACAAAGGACCATTCACGGGTGAAGGTCACAAAGGTTTATATGAAATTTTAACAACTTCATGGCATGCTCAATTAGCAATTAATTTAGCTATGATGGGTTCATTAAGTATTATTGTGGCACACCACATGTACGCAATGCCACCATATCCGTACATCGCTACAGATTACGCAACACAACTATCTTTATTCACTCACCACATGTGGATTGGTGGATTCTGTGTCGTTGGTGGTGCAGCTCATGGAGCAATCTTCATGGTTCGTGATTACACACTTGCTGATAACTATAATAACTTATTAGATCGAGTGTTACGTCACCGTGATGCAATCATTTCACACTTAAATTGGGTTTGTATTTTCTTAGGATGTCATGCTTTTGGATTCTATATCCATAACGATACAATGCGTGCGTTAGGTCGTCCACAAGATATGTTCTCAGATAAAGCAATTCAATTACAACCAATTTTTGCACAATGGATTCAAAATATTCATTTATTAGCACCTGGAACAACAGCTCCAAATGCTTTAGCTACAACTAGTTATGCGTTTGGTGGTGAAGTAGTAGAAGTAGGTGGTAAAATTGCAATGATGCCTATTAAATTAGGTACAGCTGATTTTATGGTACACCATATTCACGCTTTTACAATTCACGTAACTGTATTAATTTTATTAAAAGGTGTGTTATACGCACGTAGTTCAAAATTAATTCCAGATAAAGCAAACTTAGGTTTCCGTTTCCCTTGTGATGGTCCAGGTCGTGGTGGTACATGTCAAAGTTCAAGTTGGGATCATGTGTTTTTAGGTTTATTCTGGATGTATAATTCAATTTCAGTAGTAATTTTCCACTTCAGTTGGAAGATGCAATCTGATGTTTGGGGTACTGTTTCACCGGATGGTAGTATCTCGCATATTACTGGTGGTAACTTCGCAAAAAGTGCTATTACAATCAATGGGTGGTTACGTGATTTCTTATGGTCACAAGCTTCACAAGTAATTCAATCGTATGGTTCTGCATCGTCAGCATATGGTTTAATTTTCTTAGGCGCTCACTTCATTTGGGCATTTAGTTTAATGTTCTTATTCAGTGGTCGTGGTTATTGGCAAGAATTAATCGAGTCAATTGTTTGGGCACATAATAAATTAAACTTTGCACCAGCGATTCAACCACGTGCGTTAAGTATTACGCAAGGTCGTGCAGTTGGTTTAGCTCACTACTTATTAGGTGGTATTGGAACGACTTGGTCATTCTTCTTAGCACGTGCAATCTCAATTAGTTAAATGATTCATTTAACGTTTATACATTCATAAGGTTTAAAATATTAAGGAATTCCTTACTATTTTAGAACAAACTAAAATTTATATAAATAAGGTATTTTATAATTATGGCAACTAAATTCCCAAAATTTAGCCAAGCCCTAGCACAAGATCCAGCAACTAGAAGAATCTGGTACGGGATCGCAACTGCTCATGATTTAGAAGCTCATGATGGTATGACAGAAGAAAACTTATACCAAAAGATCTTTGCATCGCACTTTGGTCACTTAGCTATCATCTTCTTATGGACTTCTGGAAATCTTTTTCATGTTGCTTGGCAAGGAAACTTCGAGAAATGGGTCGCTAATCCTTTAAAAGTGAAACCAATTGCGCACGCAATTTGGGATCCACACTTTGGCGATTCAGCTTTAAAAGCGTTTAGTAAAGGAAACGCATATCCAGTGAATATTGCATACTCAGGTGTCTACCAATGGTGGTACACAATCGGATTCCGTACGAATCAAGAGTTATACGCAGGTTCAATTGGACTATTATTACTTTCGTGTGCATTATTATTTGCGGGTTGGTTACACTTACAACCAAAATTCCGTCCAAGTTTATCTTGGTTCAAAAATAATGAGTCACGATTAAATCACCACTTATCAGGTTTATTAGGTGTAAGTTCATTAGCATGGACTGGACATATTGTTCACGTAGCAATTCCAGTTTCACGTGGTGTACATGTTGGTTGGGATAACTTCTTAACGACTCCACCGCATCCAGCTGGTTTAACTCCATTCTTTACTGGAAATTGGACAGTTTACGCAGAAAACCCTGATAGTGCTACTCATGTTTATGGAACAAGTGAAGGTGCTGGAACAGCAATCTTAACGTTCTTAGGTGGTTTCCACCCACAAACTCAAGCATTATATTTAAGTGATATTGCACATCACCAATTAGCAATTGCTGTTGTATTCATCGTTGCTGGTCACATGTACCGTACAAACTTCGGTATTGGACACAATATGAAAGAAATCTTAGACGCTCACCGTCCTCCAGGAGGTCGATTAGGAGCTGGTCATGTTGGATTATTTGAAACAATTACAAATTCTTTACACATGCAATTAGGTTTAGCATTAGCTAGTTTAGGTGTTGCTACTTCTTTAACTGCTCAACATATCTATGCATTAACTCCGTACGCTTACTTATCGAAAGATTTTACAACAGAAGCTGCTTTATATACTCATCATCAGTATATTGCTGGTTTCTTAATGGTTGGAGCATTTGCACACGGTGCTATTTTCTTCGTTCGTGATTACGATCCAGAATTAAATAAAAATAATGTTTTAGCAAGAATGTTAGAACATAAAGAAGCTATTATCTCACACTTAAGTTGGGCATCTTTATTCTTAGGGTTCCATACTTTAGGCTTATATATTCACAATGACACAGTAGTGGCATTTGGTCAACCAGAAAAACAAATTTTATTTGAACCTGTGTTTGCCGAGTATATTCAAGCAGCGTCAGGTAAAGCAATTTATCAATTTAATGTTTTACTTTCATCATCAACTAGTCCTGCAACTATCGCTGGAAACCAAGTTTGGTTACCAGGTTGGTTAGAAGCTATTAACAATGATAAGAATGATTTATTCTTAACGATTGGACCAGGTGACTTCTTAGTTCACCATGCTATTGCTTTAGGTTTACACGTTACAGCCTTAATTTTAGTGAAAGGTGCTTTAGATGCACGTGGTTCTAAATTAATGCCAGATAAAAAAGACTTTGGTTATAGTTTCCCTTGTGACGGTCCAGGTCGTGGTGGTACATGTGATATCTCAGCATGGGATGCTTTCTATTTAGCTATGTTCTGGATGTTAAACACAATTGGTTGGGTAACATTCTACTGGCATTGGAAACACATGACAATTTGGGGTGGTAACCCAGGTCAATTCAATGAATCGTCAAACTACATTATGGGTTGGTTACGAGATTACTTATGGTTAAACTCATCACCATTAATTAATGGTTATAACCCATTTGGTATGAACAATTTATCAGTTTGGGCTTGGACATTCTTATTTGGTCACTTAATTTGGGCTACCGGATTCATGTTCTTAATTTCTTGGCGTGGTTACTGGCAAGAATTAATCGAAACATTAGTTTGGGCTCACGAACGTACACCACTTGCGAACTTAGTTCGTTGGCGTGATAAACCAGTTGCTTTATCAATTGTTCAAGCACGTTTAGTTGGTTTAGTACATTTCTCAGTTGGTTATATTTTAACATACGCTTCGTTTGTTATTGCATCAACTTCTGGTAAATTTGCTTAATTTTTTCAAAAAGGTCAAATCATATTTTGACCTTTTTGAAATACCATTCGAAAAAATTCGAAAAAAACTTGAATTTTTTTGCGAAATTTTCTAAAGTTTAAGTATAAGACTAGTTCATTTGGATTAGTTTGACGGGATATAGCTCAGCTTGGTAGAGCACCTGCTTTGGGAGCAGGGGGTCGTAGGTTCAAATCCTACTATCCCGATTCGAGATACAGTTTGAATTCTAAGAGTTTTTTAGCCTTTGAAACTTATAGGATTTAAGGTAAGGAAATTAGTGTTAGATAAATGAAAAAAAATTATATAGTTCCGATTTGTTGGAATACTGAATCAGTTGAAGGTTATTCCTCTTGTGATAGAATAAAACTAAGAAATACTTTACTAGTGTTTCATTATAGATAATTTTTGAAGAAAATTCATGAATTTTTTCAAATTTATCCTTTCAAATATTTTTATTTTATATTATCATACTAATGTACAATATTATGTCTTATATTTTTTAGTAATCAAATACTTATTAACTTAATACGAATTCAAAATGGGTTTAGATGAAAAATTTGCTTCTGTTCGAACTGCATTCTACGATACAATTGGAAAATTATTTACAGCAACGGCTTCTCAGTTTGGATATCCAGACAATCCAGGTATGCCAACAATTACGACAGTTATCACGGAAGGGCAAGAAAAATTTCCATCGATGGATAGTCTCCCAAAACGGATAACATATTTTCCTCCAGATCAATGTCCAGAAACCTGGTTTGAGATGATATTTGGACCAGCACCAAAAGTTGAGCCATTACCACGATATATCTATGAAACTCAAGAGGAAGGATTTTATAACTTTTATATTGAAAATTATAAGAATCTTTTCTTTTTACCAGATTCAATCTCTGAATTTATTCAAGTAAACTTAAATATTTGTTTAGATATTAGTACGCTTGAAGTTATTCGTGAAGTTTTATTCATTGCATTAGTTTGTTATTCACAAATTGTAGTCTATCGACTTCTATTAGCTTGGTTTATTACTATTAACCCTTATTTATTTCCGTGGTCTTATTTAGTAACAGCTGTAGATTGGCTAGATGACACGTTGCAAGGGATTATACCTGGTGTATTTGGTGTAAATATTACTGGGGGTCTAATTCTTGGAGCAATTGGGGCACTGGCAGATAGTTTGAACCATCTAGTTTTTACTATGCCATTCCTTCCAAGTGAAGGTGAACCTACACAACTAGTAATTAATAATCAATTAAAAGATGTTTTAGTCTTCCATTATTTACCTACCATGTGGTACAAACATCCTATTCCAAATGACATTAGAGAATTTTGGTTTACGGAACGACCGGATATTTTAGAATATATGAAGACAGCGTATGGTCATTTAGACCTAACTCTGTTCCCTGATAGTTATATAATTCATCAACAAGAAATGGTTGGTCTTAGTTTTTTGACGGATAACTTCCACAGTCTTTTTTAAGTTTATTGAGTTATTCATAGAATTATTAATCTTAGTCTTTTTATTGATTAATAATTCTAATACCATGAAGATGAAAGATTTCAAGATTATTCTTTTCGTTTTAAGTTATTAAATTTTTAAGTTTAAACTATTTATAGTCTTGAAAACCTAGGATCCATTAATTCATCAGCTAGAATAGAATCAACTTTATGAAACAGACTTCAAACGAAGTTCAACAAAAAATTTATGGAAATTTAAAGAGAGTTTGATCCTGGCTCAGGATGAACGCTGGCGAGATGCTTTACACATGCAAGTCGTACGAGAGTCTTTGACTCAAGTGGCGGACGGGTGAGTAACACGTAAGAATTTGCCTCTAGGAGGGGGACAACAGCTGGAAACGGCTGCTAATACCCCATATGCTTTCGAGTGAAATGGATTTATCCGCCTAGAGAGAAGCTTGCGGCTGATTAGCTTGTTGGTGGGGTAATGGCCTACCAAGGCGACGATCAGTATCTGGTTTGAGAGGATGATCAGACACACTGGAACTGAGACACGGTCCAGACTCCTGCGGGAGGCAGCAGTGGGGAATTTTCCGCAATGGGCGAAAGCCTGACGGAGCAATCTCGCGTGAGGGATGACTGCCTATGGGTTGTAAACCTCTTTTTTCAGGGAGGAATAAATGACGTGTACCTGAAGAATAAGCATCGGCTAACTCCGTGCCAGCAGCCGCGGTAATACGGAGGATGCAAGTGTTAT